TGATTGACCAATCAGTCACGAAATGCTATGGTTCGTACATATGATTTCTTAATTTATTCAGAAGTAATTCGCGAGATCGTGCACCTTTCTTTTTTCTTTCCTGGGTAGAAAGAAAAACAAACGAAAGTGCAGTTGGTTGGATCCAACCTATTTTTGAAATAAACAACTCGCACACACTCCCTTTCCAAAAAAGATCAATACACCAAGTACTACACTTAGATTTATTGGATTTGTTGCAAAAATATCGGTATTGAACCCGAAACTCTCGGCGGCTGGCCAGTAACCCAATAAAACGAAAGAATCGGTTACATTTTTCATAGGATCTCCTCTGATAGATAGGACTATAACAAAATCAAACAGAATTCGTTTTGTATCACTTCGTCCCTTTTTGGATGGATTTTTTATGAATTTGCTTATTTAGTTCGAACGAGATTGGATTCTTGACTATGGAATTGGGAAATTTTGGATTATTATTTCAATTCAATGCAAGTTCCCAATAATAAAAAAGAAAATGACTTATTATGAATTTGGCCGAGCTTTCGTGTCAATTGTGAAATCCCTCCTGCCGCAACCTTTTCTAAAAACCAATCATAGCGGAAAAGACGAGAAAGAAAGTAGGCAAGTCGAAGTGCGAAAATGACATACGCAATCTTCTTTTTCATTTTTTTCATTTCTTACCTTTGGCGAAAAGACGATAAAGAAAGTACGCCAGTTTCGCTGCGAAGATCACAGCTTTGAAGGCCCTCCACTTCAAGTTTTTCATAGGATCTCCTCCCGGTGCTTTTTTCTTTTTATTCAATCCTATAGAATAGAAAAATAGCAAAAAAAGAAAATAGCGCGAGCGAGAGCAAGTGGATCGGTTAGTCCAAAAAGAAATGGGAGTTGGTACTTCATGCGATTCTTTTATGCATTCCTTTGGCGAAAAGACGAGACAGAAAGTACGCAAGCCTCAATCCAAAGATCAAAGCTGAGATTGCGGTTCTTTTATCCATTCTTTTCCTCAGCTGACGATAGACAAAACAGGCCAGTCGCACTGCGAAGTGCGCAGCTGCGAAGGCCCTCCACGTTAACTTATTTAACTTATTCAAGGATTTCCCCCTGGTGCTTTTTGCTTTTTATTCAATCCTGTAGAATAGAATAGAAAATTTGACTCTCTTATTTCGAATTGATTTATTTAGTCTGAACTAGATTGGATTCTTATTTCTTACCTTGTACGGAAAAGACGAGACAGAAAGTACGCAAGCCTCAATCCAAAGATCAAAGCTGAGATTGCGGTTCTTTTATCCATTCTTGTCCTCAGTAGACCATAGATAAAACAGGCCAGTCGCACTGCGGAGTGCGCAGCTGCGAAGGCCCTCCATGTTACTAGTAATGTCTTCATTGAATGAAGGTTGTGATTTCTATTCAATCCTGTAGAACAGGATTGAATAGAATAGATATCGTTTATTTTTCTTAGTGGGTACCGCTTATTAGCTTGTACCGAAGCGATTTTTTTCCATTTTAAATAAATGGATTCGCAAATAAAAGTGCTAATGCCACGACCAGTCCATAAATGGTTAAAGCTTCCATAAAAGCTAGACTAAGCAATAAAGTACCTCGTATTTTACCCTCCGCTTCTGGTTGTCTCGCGATCCCTTCTACGGCTTGGCCCGCAGCAGTACCTTGACCAACTCCGGGTCCAATAGAAGCAAGACCTACAGCCAATCCAGCAGCAATAACGGAAGCGGCAGAAATCAAGGGATTCATGATAAGTGCCTCGCACTTCAAAAATGGTTAATGATAGAATCAATCCACCAATGAATTCTGACTTATGCTTAGGATCGATTACTAAGATCTATAGGATTGAAGTCACTCAAAACTTTGTCTTTACGTAATGCTAGGATTGAACCAACCAGCAGAACAACTACTTCGAGATCTCGTTTTTAGTTCCTATCCGTGGAGTCTTTATCAATATCAATGATCCGACTCTCGTTCTTGCATTTCTTTGTTTCGAACCATGCTTTCAATTTTGCGCCCTTTCTTTCTCTTCTATATGCTTGATTTCATTTGTTTATTCACATTCAATTCGTCACAGACGAAACGGAAGGACTTCTATTGGAATCCTCATTGAAATTCCCAGTGAGATAGGAAATAAGATGGATGGGTGGTTCATAGAAAATCAGTCACTATCTACCATATACATTTTTTCATAGTGTAAACCAACTATTCACATCTTAGATTCATCAGGATTCTAGAATCCTTCTTTGAACATACACAAAATCTGTCTTCTAGCCATTCAATATAGTTATATAACTACACTAAACCCCCCCTTTTTTAGGAATCATAATTTCGTAATTCACTGAACAAATAGAAAGAAAATATTCATTGGGAGTGATGGCATAAATGGGCCAGAACTGGGGGGAAAAAGATCTTTTATCTTTGCTTTTTTTTTTTTACAAAGCATATCGGAATCTTTTTTGCTACTACTCTAGATCATATATACCCTATTTCTATCCCCCATAGCTTATCTCGAAATAGCTTATCTCGAGCCGCCCATACATACATATTACATAGGAATAAGCAAAACAAAGGCGAAAACTCTTTTCAAAGCTAGTCAATGATGATCCTCCATGGACTCGCCTATATAAGCCGCAGCTAAAGTTGCAAAAATAAGAGCTTGAATACCACTTGTAAATAATCCAAGGAGCATGACAGGTATAGGAACCACTGAAGGTACTAAAGAAACAAGAACAAGAACTACTAATTCATCAGCCAATATATTCCCGAAAAGTCGAAAACTAAGTGATAGGGGTTTTGTGAAATCTTCTAGGATGTTAATTGGTAAGAGGATTGGCGTTGGTTGAATGTATTTACCGAAATAACCCAAGCCTTTTTTGGTAAGACCCGCATAGAAATAGGCCACAGACGTGGGTAAAGCTAAAGCAACAGTAGTATTTATATCATTCGTGGGTGCGGCTAACTCCCCCTGGGGTAGCTCTATGATTTTCCGAGGTAAAAGAGCCCCTGACCAGTTAGAAATAAAAATAAACAGGAACATAGTTCCAATAAAAGGAACCCAAGGGCCATATTCTTCTCCAATCTGAGTTTTGCTCAAGTCTCGAATGAATTCAAGGACATATTCGAAGAAATTTTGACCGTCAGTCGGAATGGTTTGTGGATTTCGAACAGCTATAGTGGTTGAACCTACTAAGATAGCAATTACGACCCAAGAAGTAATAAGCACTTGGGCATGGACTTGGAAACCACCTATTTGCCAATAGAAATGTTGGCCTACTTCCACACCGGATAGATCGTATAACCCTTTTAGGGTGTTGATGGAACATGGTAGAACATTCATATTGCCCTCTGACAGAAGTAGAACTTAAAAAGGAATTATTTTGATTCCACTATCTCTTTCTCGACTCGCCTACTTGAATCATGTATTTCAGATACCAAGGAATCTTCGAAAATCCCCAATGATTTTTCTCTCTTTTTTTCGATTCCGGAAAAGGAATCAATTCCAAAAATCCATTGATTTCCCGAAGTCATTGACTTATCTTATTATTATTAATCACTGATTTGTTATAGAGCTAGAACGGCCCTCACAAATGGCCGAGACTAATTTGTTAAGAATGAATCGAAGTGAACCTATAGAGTCATCATTGCTTGGAATCGGAAGATCCGCAAGATCCGGGTCACAATTTGTATCGATTAAACAAATCGTTGGAATTCCTAAAATGACACATTCGCGAAGAGCCTTATAGCCGTCTTTCTGATCAACGACGATTACAATATCAGGCAACCCCGTCATATATTTGATCCCACCCAGATAGGTTTGCAAGTGAGCTAATTGTCTCTTCAAGATTGCTGCATCTCTTTTCGGAAGACGTTTGAGTCTTCCCGCCTTTTGTGCCGCTCTCAAATTGCTGAACGTATGAAGTCTCCTTTCTGTAGTGGACCAATTCGTTGACATCCCACCGAGCCATTTTTTATTAACATAATGACACCGAGCCCTTCTTGCAGCCGATGCGACTGAATGAACTGCTATTTTTTTGGTACCAACTATTAAGAATTGTTTTCCCGTACTTGCTGCATCAAAAACTAAATTACAAGCTTCTGATAAAAAACGAGCAGTTCTAGTAAGATTTGTAATATGCCTCCCTTTACGCTTTGCAGAGATGTAAGGTGCCATGCTAGGATTCCATTTCTTAGTCTTATGCCCAAGATGAACTCCTGCTTCCATCATCTCTTCCAAATTGATGTTCCAATATCTTCTTGTCATTTTTCCCCACACTTCCTCTTTTTTTTTTTTTTAAGAGACGAGGTGCCCTAAATAAAGAATTGTTCCGACGGAACCTTCTACCGGAGATTGACCGTTGATACACGGGCTAAGCCATTAATCCCTTTCTATTCGTTAGTATCTTTATTACCAAATCGAATAACCGGACTAGATAGTGAAAGTGAAGTTAAAGGAATGAATTTGCTCTTAGAAATCATGAAATCCCGCAAATTTAGGATGGATCCTGGACTTTCTTTGGGATGCAAGAATCAAATAATTCTCGATGTTGGAATAAAATATCTCTTATTTCCCCCCCGAATAGATTCTTCTTTTTCATTTCCAAAGGAATGTTGCTGCGTTGCCTTGAACGGTACACGAATCCTTTGAATCCGGTACCAACAGGTATCATACCCCCCAGAACAACGTTCTCTTTCAGGCCTTTCAACCAATCGATACGACCTCGTAGAGCGGCTTTTGTTAAAACCCGAGCAGTCTCTTGAAAACTTGCTTCGGATATAAAACTTTGAGTATTCAGAGACGCCCTCGTTATTCCTAATAGGACAACTCGATAACAGATCGCTTCTTCCAAAGCGCGCGCTGTTCGTTCTGCCCGCAACAATCCTATGAGTTCTCCAGGTGAAAAAACATTAGACATTCCATCTTCTGAAACCAACACTTTTGAAGTTATTTGACGCACAATCATTTCTATATGCTTATTATGGATTTGCACCCCCTGGGATCGATAAACCTTTTGAATCTTAGTAACCAAAGAGATACGGCTTTGTGCTATGGTTAACTCAGCGCCAATCAAGAATCCCCAAGGAATTCCAAGAATTCTTGTTAGACATTCGTTCCAACCTTCCACCCTCTCTTTTAGGTTCATTGAGATTGAATCAATCGAACGCACTTCGAACCCTTTTTCTACTTTTGGAAGACCTTGCGTTATATCACTCGATCTCGATTTTTCATAGAGAAATGTAGCTATTGTATCTCCTTCGGAAAGGATTGCCCCACAATGGCCATGAACGGTGGTTTCTGGCGTAACCAAATAGGGCTTAGCGGATCTTATTACTAAAGAGTCAACATGAACAATTATAACCTGCCCAGATTGGAGGCGCGGTCCATCTTTGGATATACATACATTTTCACAAATCAACTGCCCAAGGCGAATGATTATCGATGTCTCTTCACAATAGGCGGGCTGGAGCGAATCCCAATTCAAATTGAATGGATTTAAAATCCTGTTACTGCATGGATTGGGATTGGAAATTCTCCCACTTTCATCCATGAAATAATAGTGAAGTACTTGGAAAGTCTGTTTGAAATTCTCACGGAGCAAATATTTCTTTCCCACGATCTGATTATGAGTTAGTAAGTGGTAAGATGGAGAAAAATGCGCAATTTTCGGCACAATCCCTAAAGGACCCGACGAATTCCTAATTGGAATTCGGAGATCCCTTTTACTTTTCATTGATTCTTTTCTCCCATTGTTGTTATATTGCAAACCGTTGAATGGACCCACTCGAGAACAATTAGATGATGACAAAATGAGCAAAGGCTGACATTCCTTATTTCGACTCAACAACGTACAACTAGTTCCTTGATGTTGGGTAAGTGATTGTTGAATCCTTCCCTTGGAAGAAAACGGTTTGAGATTCATACAAGCTACTCCATTCTCGGGGATCAATCCCGACCCTGCCGGATCATTCCTTTTTCTGTTATACGCGGACTTCGCTAAGTCCATTCTTAGGAAATCTCGAATCAGATCATTGACTCTTACTTCAACAAAGGAAGCATGAATCTCCTCTCTAGACGAACCCTTTTTGTCTTGGTCCCAATTCAAAACTAAACAAGTTCGAACTGATTGACTACTTGTGTTAGAAATTCCTCGAATTGTTTTGCCATTTCCAGAAAGGAGATACCTGACAACTCTAAGTTGCAAATTTTCCCTTTCCTGCAAGAGATCGTGGGGGAAAAGCGTTGCGAAATGAATCTCGTCTTTTCTTTTATCTGGGCCTACGGGTCGAACCAAAACAAAAGACTTTTTCTTGATAGGTGTGATCTGTTGGCCATAGATCCCATTTTTCCCTTTTTTTTGAGCCTTTTTTTTGGCTCTTCGAGACTCAATCAAATCCTCTTTTGTGACAATGGAATGCGTCTCTCTAGTCCCATTTTGAGTACTTCCCGAACTGTTTCTTCTGTATTGGGGATCATCGAAATAAGCAAAAATACTCTTTCTATGGAAAATGCCATTTATGGGTATTTCCATTGAGATACCCGAGCGAGGTAATAGTTCTCTCTCTGGTTCTTGATTCGATTGGAATGGAATGATCCATCTATTTCTTCGCCTCTTTGCCAATAAATCAGAATTTGCGTGGAGAATCACAGGATCGATGAAATTACAATGACCATTGCATAGGGTTTGATCAGGTCCTGAATAATCAAGAACCCTTCGGATCCTTTTACTAGAAGGCCCCGCACTAAACAAATTAGATCTCACTTGATCATTAGTCACTGAGAAGCTAGACGTATCTCTTCGTTCAGCAGAAAGAGCACGAACATTCATTTGATCTTGATTCTTGTGGAGTGACAAAGGGACTTTACCGGATCTGCGCAGACCCCCTGATAATATCCATAAATGACTTGGTTTTGGTAAGCGATGAACATTCCCATATTTGGATTCCGGTGCATGATAGACATACTTACTCCAGTGCATTTCTCCCTCTAAGTCAGAATAAATATGTTTTCGAACCTTCTCTTTCAAATTCCCGGTGGATATTCCCGTGGACATTTCCGCAATCACTTGTTCTGATTCTACATATTGATTATTTTGAACTAAAAGAACACTTTCTGGTGGAATATTCACATTATGTGTAATATCCTGACTCTCAATAGTGACAGCCAGGTCTAGATAACATAGAAAACCGGGCTGTCCATGACGTGTACGTGTGGGATAAACGAAATCCTCGTTGAATTTGATTTTTCCATTAGAGGGGGCTCGGATCTGTTCGGCAGTACCACCTGTGAACACTCCACCGGTATGAAAAGTTCTTAATGTGAGTTGAGTCCCTGGTTCCCCAATAGATTGACCCGCAATAATACCTACGGCTTCTCCCAATTCGACCAGGTGGCCATGAGTGGTACTTCGACCATAGCATAATCGGCAGATCCAAGATGTACTCCTGCAAGTGAAGGGGGTTCGAATCGATATTGGTTGTGCTCGAAAGGTTATGAGTCGTTTGACAAGTCCCATCCCAATATCTTGATTTCGAATGGCGATGCATCGCGAACCCATATAGATATTGTCCGCTAATACACGACCCATTAATGTTTGGATCAAAATTCTTTCTGTCATCATCCCCTCTCGAGGATTCACAGAAATACCCCGGATGGTGCCACAATCGGTTCTCCGTACAATAATGTGTTGAACGACTTCAACAAGTCTGCGCGTGAGGTATCCAGCATCTGCGGTTCGTACAGCAGTATCCACAACCCCCTTTCGGGCTCCGTAGCAGGAAATTATATATTCCGTTAAAGAGAGTCCTTCGCGGAAATTGCTTTGAATGGGTAACTCAATCATTTGTCCTTGGGGATCTGTCATTAATCCTCGCATACCTATTAATTGGTGTACCTGAGATGCACTTCCTCTAGCTCCCGAAAAGGACATTATATGGACCGGATTCAAAGGATCAGTCATCCGAAAATTCGGATTCATTTCTTGTCGCAAATACTCACTTGTAGCATACCATATCTCAATGGATTGACGTAATTTTTCGACCGCGTGTATACTCCCAGACTGATGCTGTTTTTCCACCATCAAACTTTGTTGTTCAACGTCTTGGACTAGCCATCCTTTCGAAGGTATTGTTAAAAGATCATCAATTCCTAATGAAATGGATGTAGCAGTGGCTGTTTGGAAACCCAGAGTCTTTACTTGATCTAGGATGTGTGATGTGTATGCCATTCCAAAGTGATCTATGAATCTGCTAATAAGTCGTTTTATGGCAGTTCCATCTATTGCTTTATTGTGAAAAACCAGATCGGCTTTTTCTCTCATAAGTACCTCCATATTCCGTTGAGTAGGATTCGAACAACAATAAGTTTGAGTCAGTGATTTGAAGACTTCCTTTCCTCGATCTTGAGTCGCGTAGAAATTCAGGAATTAGAATCCTAGTTGAATTGGAGAGACCCGAATTCCCGGGGGTATCATAGAATTCCTTAGCTTAGGTCCCCCATCAGGAGGCCCGGCAAAATCCTTGTATGGCTTCTTCGATTTCTCGATAAAAAGAAATATGGCCAACAGTAGTTCGAATGTAGAGACAATGGATTTCTTTTGTTACACTTCTTACTATTAGATAGTGACCAAAAATCTCATGATAGGTACCCAAAGATTCATATTGAACTTCGATGGGAACTTCTCTTGCTGCAATAATACGAATACGTTGATCGAGTCGCCACCGGAGCCACAAAGGACTCTCTAATTTGATTCGTTTCTGCCAATAAGCCCCAAGTGCATCATAGGAACCACAAAAATAGGGCTCTTTCTCTTTCTCTTTTGTATACTTATAGTTATTTTCGTGTATTTTCTCATTTTGATAGGTTATGCGATTCCATGGATTATACCTATTTGCACAAATACCTCGACGATTCCCAATCGTTAATACATAGAGTCCCATAAGCATATCTTGAGTTGGTACGCAAATGGGATCTCCGAGAGCTGGAGACAAGAGATTCATATGAGAAAACATAAGTAAACGCGCCTCTGCTTGAGCCTCCAATGATAAAGGTACATGAACAGCCATTTGATCCCCATCAAAGTCTGCATTGAATCCCTTACGAACTAATGGATGTAAACAAATAGCACGCCCTTCCACTAAAACAGGTTCGAATGCCTGGATGCCTAATCTATGCAGAGTAGGTGCTCTATTCAGCAATACAGGGTGCCCCCGCATAACTTCTTCAAGTATGTCCCATACAATGGGTTCTTTTTCCCGAATTTGCTTTTTCGCAACTGCTAGGTTGGAACCAATGTGTTGTCTGAGTAGACCACGAATTACAAATGTCTGGAAAAGCTCTAGTGCTATTTCGCGAGGCAATCCGCATCTATGTAATGAAAGCCAAGGGCCCACGACAATGACGGAACGGCCCGAATAATCGACCCGTTTCCCAAGCAAAGTCTCACGAAATCGTCCCTCTTTCCCTTCAATTACATCGGAAAACGACTTGTAAACCTTATTATGACGGTCCTTCATTGGCTGTCCGTGGAGCCCATTATCAAGAAGTGTATCCACGGCTTCCTGCACTAATTTCTCCTGAGACATTATTGCGTCCCCTGGCGAAGATTCTTGTAATAGTCTGATAAGATAAATGTTCCGAAAGATAACTCTTCTATAGAGTTCATTAATATCCGAACTCATGAATTTCCCCCCATCTAGCTGAATGATCGGTCTCAATTCGGGAGGGAGCACTGGTAATAGGCACAAAACCATCCGTTCTGGTTCTACATTTGTTTGAAGAAAATGCTTAGCTAATTGCATGCGTCTAACCAAAAAATCCTTTCTTCTTCGAATTTTTCTATATTCCCATTCATTACCGGTGGTCCCTTCTTTCTCTAGATCTTTCCATTCTACCAATGAATTATCTATAATAAGTTGCAAATCCGGATCGGCTAATTGTTCTCTGATAGCACTGGCTCCAGTAGAGATTTCTCGATTTCGAAATGTATTGAAGCCTTGAGGAGTAAAAAAAAATGGGATGCTGAATTTCAGAGATTGAATTTCATCTTCGAATGAGCCTCGTAATCGTAAGAAAGTCGGTTTTTTAGCTACGACCCTAGCAAAAGAAAAATTGGGATAGGTTCCTATAGGATTAGGATTTCCCCCCTTCAAAATCGGACGTGAAGGTTTCCTCTCATCCGGCTCAAGTAGTTACACCAAATAAAGAAGGGTGTTCTTGTTCTCCAATTTTGTTCTAGAAAACCCCTAACCAAACAAAGGTCTACTCCTTACTCAAGTTCTCAGTCAGGACCAACCAACATTTCATTGATTCATTCTTCCTTTTAGTTAGATCTTTGATTTCTATTTTCGGAATTCCTTATAGAGTCTAAATGAAATGTGAAATTCTTGAGTAGTCTACTTCCCTTCCAATGATGAATCCCCCTCAAATCAAAGAAAAAGAATTCCTTGGAACTCATAAGGGATTTACTTGTCTATGTATCGTTCGATTCGATCTTTTAGGTCCCTACTTCACCTCGATGGTTATGACATGATGTCCTTAAGGTCTATATGCGATGAATAGACCCCTGTAACCATGTCCTAGTTGCTTACTTGAACAGATTCTAACAGAAATGGAATGGTGAATTCCAGGAAAGAAGTCTTTTTCACGAGGTACAACCAGCAATTCCTATGTATCTGTTACGGAATCGACCATAGATCAATTCCCTTTTATTTGGGAGTATTAAATACACCCATAATAACTCTGAGCTTCATGGTACTCCTCCCAAGAGACATGTCAGAATCAGGGCATCCCAATCGGATTGAATGGGATGACAGTTTTTCATTCCCAATCTGTAAAATCAAAATTTTGATCAAATCACACATCGCAGTATACTAGGCCTTCTAATTTTTTAAGAGGTTTATCTAAAAGATTCGCGATATAACTAGGAAGACGTTTCAAATACCAAACATGAGTTACCGGGCATGCCAGCTTGATGTAGCCCATTTGAGATCTTCGTATCCGAGAATCACCAAATTCGACTCCGCATTGGTCACAAAATTTCGTGTCTGCTTTTTCGTTGCCGCTGCCTCGCGAATTTCCACAAGCACAAATTCCACTCTTTATAGGCCCAAAAATTCTTTCACAAAACAAGCCATCTTTTTCCGGTTTCTTGGTTTTGTAATGAAAAGTATGAGGTTTTTTTACTTCGCCAATTATCTCTCCATTAGGTAGGGTTTTCGTGGCCCAAGCCTTTATTTGTTCAGGAGAAACTGATCCAATTCGAAGTTGTTGATGTTTATATCGGTCGATCATAGAAGAAAATGTGTGATTTCTATTGATTTTATTCCGATCAAGCTTCCTTCCTATTAATCTGGAAATTCTTCTCAGATACAAGGAAATGATTCAATTCCAGAGCCAAAGATCGTAGTTCTCGAACGAGCAATCGAAAGGATTCTGGAGTATCCTCAGGTTTCGGGAATGCTTCTCCACGGAGTGTAATCCCAAAGACTTCCTGCCGAGCTCTTATATGATCAGATTTATAAGTAAGCATCTCTTGTAAAATATGAGCCACGCCAAATCCCTCTAGGGCCCAAACTTCCATTTCGCCTACCCGCTGTCCGCCTTGGTTGGCCCTTCCTTTAAGCGGTTGTTGGGTAACAAGCGCATAAGGTCCACTGGAACGCGCATGGAATTTATCATCAACTTGATGAATTAATTTCAGAATATAGGGCTTTCCTATGATAACAGGTTGTTCAAAAGCATCTCCCGTTCTTCCATCAAAGATTCTGCTTTTTCCCGGATACTCGGGTTCAAATACCCATGGATTCGCAGTCTGCTTACTGGCTTCGTATAATTCCGAAAACACTAGTTTTCTCGAAGCCCCTTGCTCATATCTCTCATCAAAGGGCGCTATTCGATAATGCCTGTCTAGCAGATCTCCCGCTAACCCGAGCGAGCATTCAAATATCTGTCCTACATTCATTCGTGACGGGACTCCTAATGGGTTGAAGACCATATCAACCGGTGTTCCATCTTGTAAATAAGGCATATCTTGTCTAGGCAAAATTTTGGAAATGATACCCTTATTCCCATGTCTTCCAGCGACTTTATCCCCTACTTTGATTTCACGTTTCTGTAAAACATATACACGAATCATTTCTGGACGATCCCCCCTTTTCCGGATCCATCTCACATCAATAACTCGGCCTCTGCCACCTATAGGTAGTTTTAGACAAGTTTCCTTTGCATTGGCTACCGGAATGTCAAGTATGGCTCGTAATAATCGATCTTCTGGGGTACACGAAGATTCTTGCATCATCTGAGGCGTTAATTTACCTATTAAAATATCGCCCGTTTCTACCCACGATCCGAGCCTCACAATTCCATTTCTGTCTAAATGGCGGAGTAAATGGGCTTCTAACTGTGGTATTTCATTCGTGATTCTTTCCGGACCTTCGCTTGTCACATGAGTTTGAATTTCATATTTCCGTATGTGAAAAGAAGTAAAAATCTCTTCATATACCAGACGTTCACTAATGAGTACCGCGTCTTCAAAATTGTAGCCTTCCCATGGCATATAAGCTACTAATATGTTTTTTCCCAAAGCGAGTTCGCCACCAACTGTAGCAACACCATCCGCTAAAATTTGCCCCTTTTTTATCCAGTTCCCCCGCTGAACCTGAGATTTTTGATGCATACAAGTATTTTTATTAGAACGTTGATACATAAGCAATGGAATGTTTCGAGTGTCCCCATGACTTGAGAAAATGATCTTCTCGGTATCGGTATAAAGGATCTTTCCCTCGTGTTCGGCTATCGCAGAAACCCCCGAATCGAGAGCCACTTGGCGTTCCAACCCAGTTCCAACAATGCACTTCTCGGACCGAGAAAGCGGAACTGCTTGACGTTGCATATTTGAACTCATTAAAGCCCGATTCCCATCATTGTGCTCGAGAAAAGGAACGAGGGAAGCTCCAATCGAAAAATATTGGAAGGGAAAAATGCTTCGAAGATGAATCTGGTCCCATGCGAGAGTCAGGTATTCTTGACGGAATCGAGCTGGAACAACCTGTTCTTCCTGACTGCCCGGATCCAACGCCAAAGAAGTTCCTGTGGATACCACAGAGTATTCATCTCTCCTTGCTGATAAAGAAACTAACCGCCCCTCTTTGTCTCTTTCAGAAATTTCAAAAAATGGGCTTTCTAGAGACCCCCCGTGGCCAATCCTAGCATGAATCGCAAAGGATCCAACAAGTCCAACATTGATTCCTTCAGACGTGTCAATTGGGCAAATACGTCCATAGTGACTAGGGTGGATATCTCGCATCCGAAAACTTGCCGTTCGCGCTGTCAATCCGCCAGGACCCAAAGAACTCACTTTTCGCCCATGAACGGTTTGTGTCAATGGATTCGTTCGATCCCAAACATGAGATAAGGGATGGAGGCCGAAAAACGATTCATAAGTGGTTGTTAATGGAATTGAAGTTACCAAATTCTGAGGAGTCGGTCTAAATTTAGGCCTAATTGCTCCATAGAGAGTTCTTCGAACCGCCTCTTCTAAACGAACCAGAGCCAATCCGAATTGATCTTGTAAGAGATCCGCTACAGAACGAATACGTTTATTTTTCAAGTGATTCATATCGTCAAGTGGCCCCATTCCAAATTTCATTTCGATCAAATGATCCGCAGCTGCCAATACATCTCGCGGTAACAAAAATGTATTGTTCTGAGGTATATCAAGATTCAGTCTCTGATTCATATTTTGTCGACCAATCTTTCCTAACTCACATCTTTGTTGAAAAAATTTCTTTTGTAATTTCTCACATAAGGACTCGGAATCCGAAGATAACGGATCACCGCCTACACCAACAAATTGTTGATAAAATTCCACAATGGCATTTTCTTTGGACCCGATCGTTTTTTTCTCCTTATCAGTCGGGAAAGACAAGAAAATTTCAGGGTAGCAAACATTATCTAGAATTTCTCTTAGATTCGAACCCATAGCTGATGATGGAACTAGAATGGATATTTTTTGTTTCCTACTCACACGAACCCATATCCTTGCTTTTCGATCAATCTTTAATTCTGATCTTCCTCCCCAATCCGATATTATGGTGCCAGTATAGATAGTAATTCCCTTAGGGTCCAACTCTGAACGGTAATAAATACCGGGGCTTTGCAATATTTGATTGATCACAATTCTGTATATTCCATTGACTATAAAGGTGCCCAGGGAATTCATTAGAGGAATGTTTCCAATCAATATGGTTTGCTCTTGCCTATTCCTACTGGTTTTCCAACTTAATCCCGCAGGTACATATAATTCAGAAGAATAGGTGAGTGATTCATACACAGCGTCTCTTTCTTTTATCAAAGGTTCTACCAAGTGATATGTTTCTACAAAGAATTGAAATTCAGTTTCTTGATCGGGATCTTCTATTTTTGGGAACTTCGAAAGTTCTTCCATCAAGCCCTGATCAATGAACCGACAAAATCCCTCAAATTGTATCTGACTAAACCCAGGTATTGTACACATTCCCTCATTTCCATCTTGTAGTATCATAAGTTTCCTCTTGTTCCAAAAAATCCCATTCATTATTCATTATTGGCTCATTCTTCCTCGAACCCTCTGGGTCGAGCTAGCAATGATGGAATGTATATTTTGTTTACTAAATCGCATGAAATTTGATCCAACTCTATATCATAGATGGAATGGAGAAAATCGTAATGGAGAAAATACGTGTGGGGAGAAGTCAAAAGAGAATTTGAGACTCCAATTCGAATTTTCAACAGATACAAATTTCGAAACCATTCCTAGAAACAGAAGTTTGTCGATGAGACTTGTGAAGTCTTGTTATAGAATAGCCAAAGTCATCCGATTTAGGATAGTACGACCCGAATTACGACCCTTTATTGGTACTAGAAAAAGAAAGAATTCAGGATTGGATCGGTTCTCTATGAATGAGAGAAAGACAGAATAATCAGGAACAGAATAGAATTTTGTAGCACTTCACTTTTTCTCCACTTTTTCGCCGATTCCATTGTTCCAATGTTCAAAAAAGGATTCGCAGAGACGAAAGACATTTTTACCCATTTGTTATTGGTTAGTAGAATTCATGGACTCTGGTTGAAGTAGGTAAGGGGGGTTGTACGTACCTAGGAAGCACACGCAGCTATTTCACTATCCGCTACTATCCCAGTTAGACTTGGGTCAAGACCGTGCTATATCATAATTTCGATTCTATTATTTCATGAATAAGAAGAATTCCCTTTATAGGCATATATAGCTACGATACCTGATTATCGATATCTGTGTCAAATTTCTGTTCTGGGGTTTACATAGATACAGAATTCTTGGTATAATGGAAAGGGAATTGAAAAGGATTTTTTCTTGCTAAAGAATGGATACTGATTAGTTTGTGTATCAACTTAATTAGATTAAATGCAATTTGAGATCCACAAACCTTTCCGGAATTCAAGTCACTAGTTAATGGTTCCAAGCTTACCCTACCTTTTTTCGGTAATGTAAAATCCACATTTTCTCTTGCAGTAGAAAAAAAAGAGGGGGTTAGTTCTTGATGTTTTGAGATTTGAGAGACGCTACAATTAATCGAAGGGAGCCAACTGGATCCAAAGAAAGGAGAAAGAGGAAGGATTCCTTTTTTCATTTTGAGTAAAGGGATAAGAAAAGAGGGATTCAAGATGCAAATCCCATACACATAAAAAAAAACATAAAAAAAAAAGGAGATTAAGTAAAGACTCGCCCCCCAAGAGGGGGAAATCCATCTTACTAGCTAGTTTGGCGACATGGCCGAGGGGTAAGGCGGGGGACTGCAAATCCTTTTTCCCCAGTTCAAATCTGGGTGTCGCCTGATCAACAACAACCAAAAACTGAAATCCCCTTTTTTTGCTGATGATATCAGAAAACTCGACACATTTTTGCCCCAGCAGAAGCAGAATAAGATAAAACGAAGACGGCGGGTACTTGCTTTCTTATTACTTAGAATCGGTAGACTCTATTCTATCTCAACCCTTGCTTGCGTCTAGGCTAAGGATTCGAGTCCAGCTATCAAGACTTATGGATTCCCCTATGTCTACTGACTGAGTTTTAGGTTCAATTGGATAGTCGGGTTCGGGTGGGGAATCCTATTATTAGTTATGGAAACAGTGTAAGATACCTTGGATACAGACTTACGAGAGTCTCTGAATGCTCAGACATCCAATCCAAGATTGGATAGAGAATTGCCTTTGATAGACTCAGAAAAAAAAAACGTCTTTCTTTTCGGTAACCCCCAATCCAGAATAGAATAGACCCGACTGTCTCACAGAGACAGTTGGGAGACTTTCAGTATGAGATCAAAGGGGTAGGTAGAGATATTTCATAGGTAGTGCTCCATCTTGATTGTCCATGTTTCTGTGGTCAATAAAAGAAATAGTGGATCTTACTATTCTTACATATTCCATTAATAACATTCACGTGACAATACTTGCGAATACCAGGGGAGTAACTGTGTCTCTTACTTGTGTTTAACGCTTACCGATTCTACCAGAAATTGGATAGCCCCTTCTTGTGGGTGGAGTTATTTTATTGAATGGATTTCTTACTAGCGTTTGGCGCAGAGTCCCTTTTTGACTCTGCGCCATGGATTCCACTATTATTAGAGCAGTGATCAATAATGGAAGAATTCCTTAATAGTCTATAGAGATGGGGGACATGATTCACATGGATATAGTAAGTCTTGCTTGGGCTGCTTTAATGGTAGTCTTTACATTTTCTCTTTCACTTGTAGTCTGGGGAAGAAGTGGACTCTAGAGGTAGGACTCATTGAGTGGAGTTAAGTAATGACACTTTCTCAATTATTTCATAAATGGTTCTGCAAAACGTTTCTAAAGAAAAACACCTCCATTTCCAAATTCTACTGGAATCGAGTAATGGAATCTAGGAATAATAAAATAACCTTTCAATAAAAAAAAAAAGATTTCAGGAATTCCCATGTTCTTATTCTAGATTTTTAGAAAGTCCAACTTTCTAGACTAATCGATAGTGAGGTAGAAAGGTTCCTAGAGCTCTTTCTACCACACTTATCGGATCTTCTATACTGCTAACTCTAGCCCCCTTTTTTCATTTAATACTGATACGTGGAATTTGAATCCCTTTCATTTCTTCAATCATGGATAAGAACTCAAAAGTCATGCTTCATTCAAATTAATCATTTTGACTGACTGTTTTTACATATATGATAAGTAAAAAGGCAGTAGGAACTAGAATGAACAGTGCAGTAGCAATAAATGCGAGAATATTTACTTCCATAATCTCATTATTTTTTTTACTTCACAATAACTCGGGATCTAATCCCATAGAGATGAGAAATCGTCTCCTGTAAATTCAATGAGATGAATTGCATCCTCATGATATTTGATATTCAAATTGAATTTGAATCCCATATCATGAATACCAATATACAATCTCTCAAACGGATTCATCGTCGAGAATTTCAGAGTATAATATAACATAAGAAGATCCTT